CGGGGACTTCCAAATACATCGTAAGCTAAACCTGTGCTGACGAATAACCAACCCGCAATGAATAGGGAAGGTATAGTAATGCTATGAATGACCCAGTATCGAATACTGGTAATAATATCGGCAAAAGAACGTTCTCCTGTGCTTCCAGACATGTTAAGCTCCGCATATTCTTGTACAGTTAAAAGGGAATCCACTCTGTAAAAGATGAAATCAGTAAATTTCTATTTAATGAAATCTAATCTTTGTGAGATCGTCAATAATGTACCAAGGGTTTCTTTAGAGTATACTGAATCAGTATAGCTATCCTTCTTCTGACACAGCAACGAAATTTCACAATTAGTCTTGAAATGGAGTGGTAGAGAATTTCTTTTTTTTTCTTGTTGTTTGTAACTGTAGACTTTGTACGGGTCAATAAAGAATTTCTAAAAAGAGAATTCTTCAAGTTCCTGTCGTAGTACTTGAAATAGAATTATAGAATAATCTAAAAGTTTTATCTATTATTAGCTTCGGACTATAAACTGCGGCTCAGGTAAAAATATTATGGCTAGTATTAGTATTCAAGGAAAGAAAGAGAACAACGCAAAAAGAAAAATGAGCAACCTACACATTGTTATATTAGATACAAGGGAAAGGTTCATTCGTGACCTAATTCCAAGGCTGGGCTATTTAATATGGAAAGACAAAATGTAAAAAATAGTTTTGAGTGATCATTTGATTTTTTTTTCATTCGAGAGCGTCTGTGAATGAACCGACTACTCAATTTAATAAGTTCAATTTAAAGTAAAAACGTGCATTTTACTTTATAAGCTAAGATCACTCGTTGTTCTAAAATAACAAAAAAAATAATTTTACGATACAATAAAAAAAAGAAAAAAAAACGAAATAAATGATTTTGTAATTTTATCTCATATCTATAAAAAGAAAGTTTCGTTTTTTAATGAAGTTATAAAACAACTATTATTACTTTTTTATAATTCTTTTAAATATATTAATAATTTTCTATATATATACTAATATATATAGAAAATTATTAATATATATTAGATGCTGGTTATTAGTTTATTCAACTCAAGAGTTGCTCAGTGAATCTGTTGATTCGAAATTTTGAGATGGGTAAATGTCACAAATGATGAATTGATTTCTTAACTATGTTCTTCTATTTTTGTTAGGTCCGCCGTCTATAATTTAGAATAATTGAATTGATGAATCAAAAACTTTCAATTGGTATTTTTGTTTATACTCTTATTTTTTCTTTTCAAAATTGAAATTGAGGGAAATGCTTTATAAACATATGTATAAAAAGAACATATTTCATTTAGTCTCTTCATGCTTACTATAACTAGTTTTTTCGGCTTTCTACTCGCAACTTTGACTATAACCGCAGCTCTATTTATCGGTCTGAACAAGATACGACTTATTTGAAATTAATTGAATGAACAATTCATAACAAAACTCTTCTGTTATAGTTCCCATATTCTAAGGAGAAATATTACCTCTCTTTTTCACCTTTCAAAGAAATTGAAATGATTGAAGTTTTTCTATTTGGAATCGTCTTAGGTCTAATTCCTATTACTTTGGCTGGATTATTCGTAACTGCATATTTACAATACATACGTGGCGATCAATTGGACCCTTGATTAACTAACATCTCTTTTTTTTTATTGACCTCCCTGCTTGCTTTAATCTATAGGAGGTCAAATTGCTGTTCAATTATTTCAGTTTTATTTTCAAACTAACAAATAAGAAGAATCTAATCACGCTCTGTAGGATTTGAACCCACGACATTGGGTTTTGGAGACCCACGTTCTACCGAACTGAACTAAGAGCGCTTTATTATCACAATAAATAGGTTGTTACCCAACCTGTCTTAGATATATATATATATATACTAGCATAAAAAATCAAATTAAAGATTGCTTATGTATATCCAATTTTAATCAATATCAATTGACCCTTGTTAATGCTCATAAGATAAGTAATAAGTAGGGATGACAGGATTTGAACCCGTGACATTTTGTACCCAAAACAAACGCGCTACCGAACTGCGCTACATCCCTTTCAAATGGTCTACAGTGTCATTGTAGAGAATCCCTGTCTTCTTTTCCACATCTTTATTTCTTTCATTGATCTACTAACTTGTCATTTCTTATTTTTTTTAGTCTCCTATTCTATAACATAGAATAATATACTTATATTATATACGTAAAGAGACGTATTTTTTTTTTTTTTTAAGAAAAGGACTATTTACCGAATTCTTGTACATTTCAATCTGCATGAGAGATTCTGCGTAGAAATACAAGTGTCAGCCATTAACTACATATACACATCTGGGCATATATGTAATACTATTATGTATTACAAATTAGAATAAAATCACAAAAAAAGCAGGAGTATTTTAAATGCGAGATCTAAAAACATACCTTTCCGTGGCACCAGTAGTAAGTACTCTATGGTTTGGTTCTTTAGCGGGTTTATTGATAGAGATCAATCGTTTATTTCCAGATGCGTTAATATTCCCCTTTTTTTCATTATAGTAAGTAAGACGCGAAGGGTCGAAGAAAATTAGAGCTACAATCAAATATCTGTGCCCAACCCCCCCCCTTAACTTTGCTTTTTTTATAATTCAAATAAATTAGAAAAGAATAAAAGAGGATTCACCTTAGTGAAACTGGGGTTCCGGGACCAAAATGAAATTAATTAATAATTAATAATAGTGTGAGAAAGAAAATGGAATAGCGGTGACAACAATATCATACAAGATAATTCACTACCTATTGTAAAGCAATTCTAAATTATAAGTATAGAGTTAGAAATCATTATATTACTTATTATTACTTATTATATTGATAGATTGCAACGAAATCTTTCATAATTGGATTTCAATTTAGCAACTTTTTTTTCTTTCCTTTCTTCTTCGGATCGAAAAATGGAAAAATAGAACAGTTGAGTCAATCAAAAATCCAAAGGAGGTTCATGGCCAGGGGTAAAGATGCCAGAGTAAGGATTATTTTGGAATGTACCTGTTGTGTTCGAAATCGCGTTAATAAGGAATCAATGGGCATTTCCCGATATATTACTCAAAAAAATCGACATAATACGCCCAGTCGATTGGAATTGATAAAATTCTGTACCTTTTGTTACAAACATACGATTCATGGGGAGATAAAGAAATAGATCTAACCGACCGCTCGCGCGTCCCCCTTCCACGTAAAATGAAAAACAACATAATAGAATTATATAGAACAATTCTAATATATTATTTATAGAGCAAAAATTATATATACCGGATCTTCTATTTATTTAAATAGAAAATAAACAATTTTTTTTAATTCGAAAACATTTCTGATACCATCAAAATAGAATTAAGATTTTCAGGACAAGGAATAAAAAAACCATGGATAAATCCAAGCGGCTCCTTCTTAAATCTAAGCGATCTTTTCGTAGGCGTTTGCCCCCGATACAATCGGGGGATCGAATTGATTATAGAAATATGAGTTTAATTAGTCGATTTATTAGTGAACAAGGAAAGATATTATCTAGGCGAGTGAATAGATTGACCTTAAAACAACAACGATTAATTACTATTGCTATAAAACAAGCTCGTATTTTATCTTTGTTACCTTTTCTTAATAATGAGAAACGATTTGAAAGAAACGAGTCGACTCCTAGAACTACTGATCTTAGAATTAAAAATAAATAGGCTTGCTCTTCAATTGAATCAAAATAAAAGAGTAAAAATGCGAATTTACTTTTTGTTCCAAAAATTTGGAAATTAAGATTTTATTGGCGTGTCGTAAGAAAAAGTGAAAAAAAGAAATTGGGAATAAATCTTTTTTTTCTTGAACTTGTTTGTTCATTGTGATTGTGACGACTTTACAATAACCATATTGTAGCCTATTTTAACATACTAATTTCTACTCTACCTTCCCAAATTCCCTTACCAGGGAACTTCGTTTAAAACATTACACTGGATTCCTTGCAACCTTTTTTTTTTCTTTTAAGATCTCATTGGAAATCATATAAAGACAATTCCTATTTAATATAGTTATTTGTGCAAGTATTTTACGATTAAGAAGCAACTGTCCCCTGTACAGGTTGTGTATTAATCGACTATAACTATAGTATAGTTTATTAGCTCGAATTACTGCATTTATCCGAGTGATCCACAAACGACGAAAATCTCTTTTTTGTTTACCTTTATCTTGATGAGCCGAAACCAAAGCTCTTATTTTCTGTTGAATAATAGTCCGAGAAAGTTTTGAATGAGCCCCTTGAAAACTTGATGCAAATAAACGAATTTTGGTTCTACGTTTTCGAGCTATATATCCTCGTTTAATTCTAGTCATTGAATAAATGAAACTTTGATGAATAACTAATCGATTTCTTTTCTTTCAGTTATTTCCTTTCCCTTGCCTAGTCTATTAATAACAAAACGGATTTTTCCAGTGTATAAAAGAAAAATTCCAACGGCTTTTGCTACTCTAACCTTCCTGACCACTTTTTTTTCTAGGCTTCTCACCTCGAAATAAGAAATTATATTGATACTAGGTATCAAAAAACATAATAAAAAAAAAAATAATAAATAGAACTAGGTATAGTGGTTTCCTTCGTTTTTATGGTTGCTTCTTAACGGCGAGGTCCTCTCTATATACCGGAGCCTCTTCTCTCATTTCATTTAATCAATGCTATTGTTAACTTGTACAGTTCACACTCTTTGGCTCTACCTATCATTATCCAGTAATAGGTCTTTCACAAGAAGACTCACTTATACAGTAACGGTATTTTATTTAATTATGAAGATTAATTGAGTAGCTGACCTTGTTAGTCCGTTCTTGCAAGAGTCAAGAGTCAAGTTAAGGATATAATCTTTTTGCTTTTTAAATAGCATTTCCCTGCTTAATGAATACTATTTGCTATCAATGGGGAATTCTTTCTCATCTTAAATTAGATTTGTAAGTGATTGGATTTGTAACAATGTCAACCATAAATGAATTTGAAATCACAATAGAAAGATATGATAGATCTTTTTTAGATCCTTTTTTTTTCCGTATAGTGAATGGTCTTCTTACATTCTATCTTATATCGCCGTTATTGATCACTTATACTGAATCAATTCTTTTGTTTTGGCCAAGTCCATGATCTGAACGAGTCGCACATACACCCTAGTACATGTTCCTCGTCGCTGAGGACATCCCCCAAGAGCGGGGGATTTCGTGACATTTTTGATTAGCTGTCGTGTGTTTCTAATAAGTTGTTTAATCGTTGGCATATTGAATCATATACAGAATGGGATGGTTTAGATCGATCCTAACCGGATAATTATGAATTTTTTTTTCTTAATGTATTCATATTCATAGAATTTATAAAATATTGTATTAACCCCGGCAAGAAGATAAAAAAGAAAATTGCATACTTGCGGACAATTTTTTTATTTCGCTACACGATCAACAAGTCCGTAAGCTTGGGCTTCTGTTGCTGACATAAAAGCATCTCTTTCCATATCTTCGGAAACAACCCATAAGGATTGGCCCGTTCTTTGTACATAAACCTTTGTCAGGGTTTCGCGCAGCTTCAGTAGTTCTTCCGCTTCCAGGATAAAATCTCTCATGGATGCCCAAAAAAAATAACTAGAAGGTTGATGAATCATTACCCTGATGAAATACCATAAAGAAATTATTATTTTCTCTCGAAAGAATAATAGAATAAAAATAGAATAAGAATAAAAAGATAGAAAAAAGAGAAAATTGAACAACCGTACGGGCATCTTTTACACATTGCATACGGCTCTAGAATGGAATTTACTTTTATTTCTTTTTTTTTTTTACCTTACATTGACGAAATAGAAAATCAATTTATAAGGTGTATCATATTCCCATAGGTAAATAATCCAATAACCACCCTTCTTTTTTGAGTAGTTAAAAAAATACTACGACGGTTCCGTTGCTTTCTATATATATTTATATATTTCCTATGTTATTTAGCAATCCCAAAGTTTCTTTTTTTTTTCGTATTCTTTTTCTTTTAGAAGAATAGAAATATTCTTAAGAGTTTTTTGGTGTGAAAAAAAAAAAGTTTGTGACGCTGAAATTGGTCTCCTGATATATCATATAAAACAGGAAATACCCTGTATCTCATACTACTTTTTCGATACATAAGTTAACGCTTTAAAAAAAAAAAAGGATTTCATATCGAATTCCAAGTGCCATGCTATTATTACTTAATATTCATATTTCATATATCGCGAAGGCATAGTCTTCTTTTATTTTTTATCACAAATCAAATAAAAAACTCATTGGCGCCAAGCGTGAGGGAATGCTAGACGTTTGGTAATTTCTCCTCCGACCAGAATAACAGATCCCATTGAAGCGGCTAATCCTATGCATATTGTTTGTATGGCTGGTTGCACAAATTGCATAGTATCATAAATAGCTAATCCAGGTATTACCCATCCGCCGGGAGAGTTTATAAACAAATACAAATCCGTGGTATCATCCTCTAGACTAAGATATAACATAAGACTAATAAGTTGATTCGAGAGCTCGGTATTTACTGCTTGTCCTAAAAAAAGGAGCCTTTCTCGATAAAGTCGGTTGAGTGAGAAAAGATTGTATTCCCTCCGAACCGCACATGCATCTTTTAACGCATACGGTTCAATACACATTGCGAAAAAAAATAATCAATGTGTAGATTCTAGTTTTTTTATTTTTTATTTTATAAAATAAAAAAACCGAAGTCACTAAACTTTTTAACTTTTCGGACTAACTTCTCATTGATGTATTCTTTCATCGGAATTCAATTCAAATTACGATGTAATTTTCTTGTTCCTGAATGGTCTTATTGAATTCTTTTAGGTTTATGCTCTACTCCGAGTAAAGATCTGCCCATTTTTGATTTACATATATATGCCAAATATCCGAATACTACGTCTTTTTGCTACGACTTCCTTGTTTTTTTAATTCAAATTTATTTCATGTTTCCTACCAAATATTCAATATTCAATGCATTCATCATATTACTCAATTTATTAACAGTTTGAAATCACTTTTGTTTATATTAGAAATTTGAAATTGAATATTATAGAAATAGAATGGAATACAATATGATATTAACTAAAAATCATAGATATATTACCAATTGGTTTTTTCTAAACGGAGCCTGGATACTTTATTTTATTGTTGGGACAAAAGTAACCATAAATTAGTCTAATTGCTAATACCTCCTAAAAAATAGATTTCATTTTCTTCCTTGCATTTCACGCTCCAAATTTTTGATGATTCAATCAATCTTTCTTGGGCGAAAGAGAGGATATCTTAATCGGGGAAGAGAACGGGGAAATACCATATAACCAAATAGATCTGACAAGTCGCACTATATGTCAATCCATGATATATCTTCGTCTCCAGGATTTCGAAAAGGTACTTTTGGAACACCAATAGGCATTAAACGAAAGAAAAATGAAGTACTATATCTCACTTTGATGTGAAAGCGTAAAAATAGGTTTATTGTCTTAATAATATTTTCTCTTTTATCATATTTTATCCAGAGATTCAAATAAAAAAAGAAGACAGAATGAATAAAGGAAATTTGTTACAAATAGGTCTTTTCTTTTGGATGATGAACAAATCTAGATGTAGTTACTCATATAAAATGCTTTCAATGTCCTACCATTGCGTATTGGTACTTATCGGGTGTAGAATAAATCTGTTTCTTTTTCTTCCTACGAAGAAAATTGTTCGATTATTATTAAAAGACATTCTTATTAAAAGAATAGAACAAGTATTAATCCTTTCCCCGAGATAATACACCAAAAAAAGTAAAGTAAGGTCCATAGTATAGTTTTTTTTACAGTACAATAAAGTTACATAGCGTTTTTTTTTAATTGACAAAAAGAAGGGGGTATTTCTATGGGTTTGCCTTGGTATCGTGTTCATACGGTCGTATTGAATGATCCTGGCCGTTTAATTTCTGTCCATATAATGCATACAGCTCTGGTTGCTGGTTGGGCCGGTTCAATGGCTCTATACGAATTAGCGGTTTTTGATCCTTCTGACCCTGTTCTTGATCCAATGTGGAGGCAGGGTATGTTCGTTATACCCTTCATGACTCGTTTAGGAATAACCAATTCATGGGGGGGTTGGAGTATCACAGGGGGTACTCTAACGAATCCGGGCATTTGGAGTTACGAAGGTGTGGCTGGTGCACATATTGTGTTTTCTGGCTTGTGCTTTTTAGCAGCTATTTGGCATTGGGTGTATTGGGATCTAGAAATATTTTGTGATGAACGTACAGGAAAACCCTCTTTGGATTTGCCCAAGATCTTTGGAATTCATTTATTTCTCTCAGGGGCGGCTTGCTTTGGTTTTGGCGCATTTCATGTAACAGGATTATACGGTCCCGGAATATGGGTATCCGATCCTTATGGACTAACGGGAAGGGTACAAGCTGTAAATCCAGCATGGGGTGTGGAAGGTTTTGATCCTTTTGTTCCGGGAGGAATAGCTTCTCATCATATTGCAGCAGGAATTTTGGGAATATTGGCGGGTCTATTTCATCTTAGTGTCCGTCCGCCTCAACGTCTATACAAAGGATTACGCATGGGAAATATTGAAACCGTACTTTCCAGTAGTATCGCTGCTGTCTTTTTTGCAGCTTTTGTAGTTGCTGGAACTATGTGGTATGGATCAGCAACTACTCCGATTGAATTATTTGGTCCCACTCGTTATCAATGGGATCAAGGATACTTCCAACAAGAAATATATCGAAGAGTTAGTGCCGGGCTAGCTGAAAAGCAAAGTTTATCTGAAGCTTGGTCTAAAATTCCTGACAAATTAGCTTTTTATGATTACATCGGCAATAATCCGGCAAAAGGGGGATTGTTCAGAGCGGGTTCAATGGATAACGGGGATGGAATAGCTGTTGGTTGGTTAGGACACCCTATTTTTAGAGATAAAGAAGGGCATGAACTTTTTGTACGTCGTATGCCTACTTTTTTTGAAACATTTCCGGTTGTTTTGGTAGACGGAGACGGAATTGTTAGAGCCGATGTTCCTTTTAGAAGGGCAGAATCGAAATATAGTGTCGAACAAGTAGGTGTAACTGTTGAGTTCTATGGCGGTGAACTCAATGGAGTCAGTTATAGTGATTCTGCTACTGTGAAAAAATATGCTAGACGTGCTCAATTGGGTGAAATTTTTGAATTAGATCGTGCTACTTTGAAATCCGATGGTGTTTTTCGTAGTAGTACGAGGGGTTGGTTTACTTTTGGACATGCTTCATTTGCTTTGCTCTTCTTCTTCGGACACATTTGGCATGGTGCTAGAACCTTGTTCAGGGATGTTTTTGCTGGTATTGACCCAGATTTGGATGCTCAAGTAGAATTTGGAGCATTTCAAAAACTTGGAGATCCAACTACAAAAAGACAAGTAGTCTGATACACTAGATATTTTTTCATTTTTTGTAGTTAGTTTTGTGATTTGATATAGGATACCCCAAAAATATTAATTTGAATCGCTGTTTTTTATTTGACTCTTGCCTTGCTTTTTATTTATCCGGTCGACGATCTCAAATAAACAGGTATGGAAGCTATAATTGTAAACCACGATCGAATCCATGGAAGCTTTGGTTTATACATTCCTCTTAGTCTCAACCCTAGGAATAATTTTTTTCGCTATCTTTTTTCGAGAACCCCCTAACGTTCCAACTAAAAAAACGAAATGATTTTTATGTATCTCAATTGAAAGTAATGAGCCTTCCAATATTGGGAAGCTCATTACTTCAACTAGTCTCCGTGTTCCTCGAATGGATCTCGTAGTTGTTGAGAGGGTTGCCCAAAAGCAGTATATAAGGCGTACCCAGTAAAACTTACAAGTAAACCAGATAGAAAGATGGCAACTAGTGTTGCTGTTTCCATTATTATATAGTTTCAAGACCACAATGGATCTATGCTAGATCATTTATTTACAACGGAATGGTATACAAAGTCAACAGATCTTAATGAATATAAAATAGGATTTATGGCTACACAAATCGTTGAGGGTAGTTCTAGATCTGGTTCACAACGAACTATTGTAGGGGATTTATTGAAACCGTTGAATTCAGAATATGGTAAAGTAGCTCCTGGGTGGGGAACTACTCCTTTGATGGGTATTGGAATGGCTCTATTTGCGATCTTCCTATCTATTATTTTGGAGATTTATAATTCTTCTATTTTACTGGACGGAATTTCAATGAATTAGATTCTATCAACTAGCTTTTCAATACAAAGTGAAGCATGTAAGTCTCCTCTGATTTTTAGCCCGTTCTATATTTGGCAGTTCGACCGTGAAATTTCTTTGTTTCTGGTATTTCCGGAATATGAGTGTGTGACTTGTTAAAATAGATCCTATGGATAGTACAGCGAATAGGTCTGTCATCTTGCTAGAGATGGTTTTATTTCGTCGGATATTTTCCTCGTATCTGAAGCACGGAATATATAAAATAGATTACAAAGTATTAGAACTATGATTCATAGTTAATATTCAGACCTCGTGGCCGGACTTACACATTTTTTTTTTCAAAGAGTTATATTTAGAAGTTATGTTATAAATTGAAAGATTTTTTTTCTTTCAAACTCCCGTTTATGCTTATTTTGATCAAAGTTGAAAGGTCTCTTTGGATTTTTAGTCATTATGTCTATTCATTGAATAAATGATGATCCAACGGTTCTTACTCAAGGAATTCGAGGGCTTAGTTTGACCGAGTTTTATTGACTCATCGTGGTTCTAGTATGAATCTGAGGTTGTAAGTGATTCATAGGTCTTAACAAGAGAATTCCTATTAATAATAAATAAAAGAGTCGTAAAGTCTCATGACGTACAAATAAAAATCACAATAGAATAGGTAATTCTAGAAGATTCAAGAGGTCTCGTCAACATATAGATGAATGAGCCGACTTGATATTTTGGCATTATAATCACAATAAATAAATTTCGGATTTTTATTCGTTCGTATCGTCAGAAAAGAAAAGAGTGAATTGTACAATTAGGCGGTTTCGAACACATATCCAATAGAATCTTGTATTTTGGTCTTTATGTTTGAGCCGTACGAGATGAAATTCTCATATACGGTTCTTAGAGGGGAGTATCTTGGTTTACCCATCTCAATAAAATCTACGATTGGTTCGAAGAACGTCTTGAGATTCAGGCAATTGCTGATGATATAACTAGTAAATATGTTCCTCCTCATGTCAACATATTTTATTGTCTAGGAGGAATTACGCTTACTTGTTTTTTAGTACAAGTAGCTACAGGATTTGCTATGACTTTTTATTATCGTCCGACAGTTACGGATGCTTTTGTTTCTGTTCAATATATAATGACTGAAGCTAACTTTGGTTGGTTAATCCGATCAGTTCATCGATGGTCGGCAAGTATGATGGTACTAATGATGATCCTCCACGTATTTCGTGTGTATCTCACTGGCGGCTTTAAAAAACCTCGCGAATTGACTTGGGTTACAGGTGTGGTTTTGGCTGTATTGACCGCATCTTTTGGCGTAACTGGTTATTCTTTACCTTGGGACCAAATTGGTTATTGGGCTGTAAAAATTGTAACAGGTGTGCCGGAAGCTATTCCTGTAATAGGATCACCTTTGGTAGAGTTATTGCGCGGAAGTGCTAGTGTGGGACAATCCACTTTGACTCGTTTTTATAGTTTACACACTTTTGTATTACCTCTTCTTACTGCCGTGTTTATGTTAATGCACTTCCTAATGATACGTAAACAAGGTATTTCTGGCCCTTTATAGAGAGTATATTATAGCTATTTAGAATCAATCATTTAGCGCTTGGGGTAGGAACAATAGTATTTTATTGCTACAAATATGGCTTATTGAAAAGAATAAGACATGTATTTGGATATTTCTCTTCAACTCTACAAAAATATATAAGTGTATCATTTATTTGACACTCATAGTTGAAGTTAATTTTACGAAGATTAAATGGATTATGGGAGTGTGTGACTTGAACTATTGATCGGGCTATGCAGAATATAGATTCTTATCTGCCACATTTGAATTCACAACCAAAAATGTGTCTTTGTTCCAACCAGCGTGAAAGCCCCATACAGAAGACGGGCTGGTTTGTTTGAAGAGAATCTTCTTTTTCTATGATCAAACTTGATCATGTCATATATAAACAGGCTTCGTAAGATCCAATAGAAAGAATAAGTGATGTGGTATAATTTTTATTATGTTTTATATATTTCACTTATATAATAGTATATAAATGGATTCATTTCCTCTGCATTGACTTGATTTATTATACTATCGGAGTGAAACAAAGGATCTAAAGAAAAACAGAGGCTAAATTTAATTAGTAAGAAGTAAATCCTTTGTATAGAAAAAAAAGACTCACTTTTTTGGGGGATAAAGTCTAATTGCAAGGTTTGAGACGGCCCAGAAAGTACTTAATCAAAATTAACTTTGTAAGGCAAGCCTACATGGGTATTAAGCATTTATCTGTA